CAAATAAAAAGCAACTTTGGGATTGCTGAATGACAGACAAATCACAGACAAAAAAATATAATAAATATATAAAGCAACGGAGCCATCATAGTATTTTTGAATTCCTCCGAAAGGAAGGGTGGTAAGTTGATCATTTACCGATCGGGGTCTGATCGATCCTATTTTTTTCTTTATTTGATGGAAGGTAAGGGTCAATTTTATTGTAGAGCCGTATGCAATGCATAATGCCCGTACGGTTGTTCGATTCTATCTTTTTTTCTTGTTATTCTTTTATCTTTCTTTGTATCTTCCCCTCATCATGAAAAATAGAGAAACCTTTTATTATCTTATATCATCAGGGTAATGATCCATCAACCTGCTGGTTCTTTTTCTGAAGTAGCAACGGGAGAATTCATCCTGGAAGTGGGAGAACTGCTGAAACTACGTGAAACCCTGACAAGGGTTTATGTACAAAGAACGGGCAAACCCTTATGGGTTGTATCCGAAGACATGGAAAGAGATGTTTTTATGTCAGCAACAGAGGCCCAAGCTTATGGAATTGTTGATCTTGTAGCGGTTGAATGACAATAGCCTAGATTTCACGTCAATTCTGAAATTCACCCTGCCGAGTTTAATATTCTATGACTTTTCTTTATTATTCTATTGAATAAAAGTAATTCATAATCATCCGGTTAGGATCGATCTAAACCAGCCCATTATGTATATGATTCAACATGCCAACGATTAAACAACTTATTAGAAATACAAGACAGCCAATTAGAAATGTCACAAAATCCCCCGCGCTTCGGGGATGCCCTCAGCGTCGAGGAACATGTACTAGGGTGTATGTGCGACTCGTTCAGATCATGAACTAGAACAAAGGAAAGAGAACAATGTTCGAATATCAATGATCAAATAGGATAGAACGGAAAAACGAACTACATTTCCTATCTAAAAATCGATGATATCCCTTTTATTGTGTATGAAATTTATGGTTTCTGTTGGTGTAAATCCACTCACCTCAATTCAAGATGAGAAGCAATTCTCCATTGGTAGCAAATGGTTATCCATTAAGCGGAGGAAATCTTAGTTAACATAGACCCCTCTTGCAAGAACGGACTAACAGGGTCAGCTACCCAGCCAATCTTCATAATTAAATACCGTTACTGTATAGGTAGAGCTCGTTGTGAAAGACCTATTACTGGATAATTCATGGGTAGAGCCGAAGAATGTGAACTATACAAGTTAGCAATAACATTGATTAAATGAAGTAAAGGCTCCGGTGTATAGAGAAGACCTCACCGTTTAAGAAGTAACCATAGAAACGATGGAATCCACTATTTCTTTATCATTACTTTTCTTTTTTTAATACCTAGTATAGTACAATTTCGTATTTCGAGGTGAAATGCCTAGAAAAAAAGAAAAAATTGTGGTTGGGAAGGTTATAGTAGCCAAAGCCATTGGAATTATTAGTTTATACATTGGAAAAATCCGTTTTGTTATTAATATACTAGGAAAGGGGCAAAAGAATAACTGAAAGAAAGGAAATCTATTAGTTATTCGTTAAAGTTTCATTTATTCAATGACCAGAATTAGACGGGGATATATCGCTCGGAGACGTAGAACAAAAATTCGTTTATTTGCATCAAGCTTTCGGGGGGCTCATTCAAGACTTACTCGAACTATTACTCAACAAAAAATAAGAGCTTTGGTTTCGGCTCATCGGGATAGGGATAGGCAAAAAATCAATTTTCGTCGTTTGTGGATCACTCGAATAAATGCAGCAATTCGCGAAAGGGGGGTATGCTATAGTTATAGTAGATTCATAAATGATCTGTACAAGAGACAGTTGCTTCTTAATCGTAAAATACTTGCACAAATAGCTATATCAAATAGGAATTGTCTTTATATGATTTCCAATGAGATCATAAAAGAAGTAAGTTGGAAGGAATCCACCGGTTAAACGGAGTTGCCCGGAGAATGAACTCCGGGAAGGTCGAATAAAAATGAATAGAATATGATAAAATGAAAATATGAGAAAGTAGTCAAAATAAAGTAGTCAAAATCAATATGAATCAACACGTTCAATAAAAAAATTTCTTCTTCCCAGATTCTTCTTTTTTTTCTTACGACACGAGAATTCAATCCGGATTCTTGGATTTTTCCAACAAAAAAGAAATCCGCTTTTGGGTTCGGATGGGGGTTTGAATTCAAGTGAATAAAGAGTAAACCTATCTTTTTCTGGCTCTAATACTAGGAGTTCTAGTGGTCGACTCGGTTCTTTCAAATTGTTTCTCATTATTAAGAAAAGGTAACAAAGATAAAATACGAGCTTGTTTTATAGCAATAGTAATTAATCGTTGTTGTTTCAAGGTCAATCTATTTACTCGTCTAGATAATATTTTTCCCTGTTCACTAATAAATCGACTAATTAAACTCATGTTTTTATAATCAATTCGATCCCCCGATTGGATCGGGGGCAAACGCTTACGAAAAGATCGCTTGGATTTAAGAAAAGTTC